AGCCGCCTCCCTTGTTATCTCCTCCTCGCCTAGAAATGGAAGGTTTGTCAGGCCTGCATTGCCTGTTGACCACTCAGCCAAGATAGGGGTCAATCGGGTCAGGTCAGGCTCACAGAGCTATTCGCGGGCGGGGAGTGTCTGCAAGATTTTAGCTACATCTGCGCTTGAATGCCACAAAAGAAAAAGGCGGTGGTTAGAAAAGGGCTCGACCGAAAGACCCTCTTTTGGGCAGCCTATTCGTAGACAAAGAAAGCCGATTCGAGCACACCGAGAACGACAGACACCTAAGCATGAATTAGAATTTACCGGCAAAAAAAAGAAAAAATGAAATTATGTATGCCATATCGCTGCCTCTGCTGGAAAGCGGGAAAAAACTATAAAGAAAGGGCCTCCTCCCGTCATCGGTCTTTCATCCGTACTTACGAATATCTATTTAGCCGATTTAGATAGAGAGGTAGAGAAAAGATTCCCTTCTGTCAATTATTTCCGTTTCGAAAGTGAAGTGTTCTTGTATGAAAGAAAGGAGTCTCCCTCTTTGGAAAGAAAAGCCTTTGTGAAGTTCTTACTTGAATTCGACTTAACCAGCACGTTTCAAGAAACGGGGACAAGCAATGAACTTTTCATTAGGATCTCTTTTCATTGACAAGGACGGTTCTGTGAAGCTTGAACTGAATTCATAATGGTATCGTGAAGGATGGCTTTCTAAATTGTTTGAATTTCTTCTATTTGCTTTGCTTCCCTGCGTTCTCTCTAAAAGCAGGCTAGTTCCCCGAAAATGCCTGGGGACTTGGGGCTTTTCACTTCTTTTCCTATAGGGATATGCACTGAAGCCTTTGTGTCATTCTCCATTCGATTTGACAGTGATTGACATGATCCTCACTTCTCTTATGATAGAATCTTTTTTCTGTCTTTACATAAGAGAGAGAAGTGTTTGCTGGGCCTGCCCATGTGTGTCTTGTTTCGTGTTTTTGTTTTGGGATTGGGAAAGTGTTCAGTGCGAACCTTTATTCTAAGGCGGATCCAAGCTTCGCCTTTACTCTTGACCAGCTACCGGCAGAGAAAAAGCTTGCTAGACAGGTACCGAAAGGGCGAGTTCTAGGTCCATGTCGGATTACGGGAAAGGCTCACCCCCTTTCAGTTGTGTCCGCATACAGGCGTCGATAGAGTAGCAGCCTCGTCCTGGTCCAGCGAGGGTATCTTCTCCTCTGTTCTTGGGATTAGCGCTCCTTGGGACATGAAAAATGGACTGGAGGGTGCTTGACCGCATCTTGGGAGAACTGGCCCGTGGTCTTTCTTGCCCTGCCTGTCTGCTTGCTTACACAGTGCGACGGAATCGTTTGCTTCTGGCATTCCTTCCGGCCCTGATGGCCCTGGAAGCAGGGGGTAAAGGGGTTTTCCTTCCATAACCGGCCATTCCCCTGTTTTCCATCTTTTGGTTTTTTGGGGTACGGGATGAGCTAAGAACCATGCATATAAGGTGCTGTGGGCCTATCGCCCTCGCGGAGTTCCCCGCAGCCGCTCGTCATACCCACAAGAGAACGAGTAGGACGACAGAACTGACTTCAAGAGTGTCATATCCTTTTTTCTGCTCTTCTTCAATTAGAAACCGGTGCATTTCTTCTTCCTTTCTACTGATTCGATTATATAGTTTCAAACTAGTCTAAAAGACGATGTCTGTAATCAATCAAAATTCTTATTCGCGATCTATTCATTCTGAAACTGATTTATTTTCTTTTGACAGTCTCTCGTCCAAGAAAGAGAAGCTCTTTAACTCATGGAAGCCCAAAGAAAATATTTAATTGCGTATAGAAAGAAAGATGGGAATCTAGCTCATTGGATGTCTTTACCTGCTTTCCTGAACCGGATTGCTAACGTGGTTCGATAAGTCCGATCTCAGTCCTAGCCCGGAAAGGAAGGTTTATTTAGAATATATATATAAGGCTTTGGTGGTGTCGGGGAAGAAGCATAGGTTCGGTAAGCCTAAGCAACTAATTTTCAAAGCTGGTAGTTCGGGGTGCTTCGGATCGGGAGTAATCACTAGTGATAGGGCAAAAATGGGGAGTGTCCCATTTTCCTGACTTGTTCAAGTCAGATCTACAATCCTCTCCTTGACAGTCGAGCACTTCGTTCCTTACTTTCACAAGTCAGTTCTTTCTCCCTGACTCTTTAAAGTCAGTTCTAAAGCCCTTGGCGTGACCCGTAGGTTTTTGTGGATGCTCTTATCATGTTATTGCTGAAAAGAAAAACCGAATTCCTATATTTGATGTCGATTCATCCATACTTCCATTCTTTGTAGAGGAAGGCTAACTGCTTGCCGGCTGGGAGCTGTATGAGCGGTAACGTCCACGTACGGCTCCGTGAGAAGGGCGGTGGACAGAAATGGCCTTGTTGTACCTCACTCTCGTCTTCAATGGGGTCTGCTCTTTTTTTTTTGGGAGAGTATGCCAATATGATCTTAATGAGGTGCGGGGCTTTGCATCTGACATTCGTTGGGCTTCCC